AGGACCCTTAGCTATTGTTCTTGAGAAATGGCCGGGTTTGGCCCATTCCTCGAAAGACGTTTTTATAGGATTCCTGTCTACAACAATTTTCACTTCGGGTTCCGGCGAACGAATAATCATTAAGTCCTCCTCTTTCCGGACAACACATACAAAGAGACCCGCCAACAGTCAAGTTTTTAGTGAACTTATGAAAGATAGATATTTTATTTATGATTAGTCCCTTTCTTTCCTATCTTCCATCCATCTATTTTATTTAGTTATTCACTAGAGAAATTATGATATTGAAGTCGATCCGGGGCAAGTGTTCGGATTTATTATGACATAAATAATAGGTGCCCAGGGGACCTATTAGATTGCCAAAACATTTAAAAGGATAACGAAAAAATGATTTTTTTGCAATCTAGCTTCTTTCTATTTAGATTCTGAATGGCGAAGTGCCCATATACTTTAATATAAAATTAAAAAATCTAATATAGAATCTAAATAGCTAAATAGAATATATAAATCTAGATTTACTTTCTTTTCTCTTTTATTTTCTTTTTTTTCTTAAGAATTATGAATGATTTTCTAAATTTATAAAGAAGGGGGATATAATAAAATTCTTGATTAGATCTTCTCATAGGAACTATTTATTTAATTTGATTGCTGGATCCACAAAAAAAAAAAAGAGAATGGTATTATTCAAAACGCCTCGTTATTTTTAACCAATTATGTGCTTCAATATAATTCCCTGGAGTAAGCGCTATAGCTTGTTTCCAATACTCAGCAGCTTGATCGAACCAAGCCTCCGCAATTTCCGAATCGCCTTGTAGAATGGCCTGTTCTCCCCGGTCGGAATAGGTTAGTAAATTCCCTCCCTTAGAACCGTACTTGAGAGTTTCCTACCTCATACGGCTCAGCAATCGATTCTTTTTGCGTCCCATCTTCTCTTAATCTATCCTATGCTAACTGAATTCAATTTATCATCAATCTATTCTATTTTCTCTTGGGTTAACCAGAAGATGTTTATTGCATAAGTTTCTAAATCTAATTTGGATCAATGATTAGTTTTCTCTTTTCTCCCACCTTCAGAAGAATGAAGCATAGATATCCCCTGATATCGTTCTAATTTTCTGAAAGGTAACTATCTCGATTTCGTATTTCATTTTCATATATGTTGTTATATGAGATTTCTATTTATATAGAATATTTGAAAAAGACTTTCCTCCGTTAAGAAAAAAGAACTTACTATCTTTGGGATCTGATGCTACACCGCTGCTCAATACTTTAGTAGATCAACTCTATTACATAAGTTGATATCTCACCCATATCATGACATAAGTAAGCAGTTCTTAACTGTATTTACCAAATAATAGCTTACTAATGGATCTTTACGGTGCTTTCTCTATCAATTCGACTCTTTATCCATAGAGTATAGTATATAGGCCATACCTATTTCTTCCGATTTTTTTGGTTCTCGCGAAGTCTTTTTCCTTGCTACAGCTGATAAAAATCGTTACTTTGGACGATTCATATGTAGAAAGCCTATCTTTTTTCTAGTATTTACTAGACAATTAAATATTTTTTTTTCTTTATATAGTGAAGATAGTCGCACGTAATGACAGATCACGGCCATATTATTAAAAGCTTGTGGTAAAAATGGATTTCGTTCTAGTGCCCGGAAATAATATTCCAAAGCTTTTGTATGCTCTCCGTTGCTTGTGTGTATAAGACCTATGTTATAGAGTATATAACTTCGATCATAGGGATCAATTTCTGATCGCGTAGCTTCATAATAATTCTGTAAAGCTTCTGCATAATTTCCTTCGGATTGAGCCAACATCCGTTACGGTCGTTCATTCTAGTAAAAGAATCTCCGTTCCAGAACCGTACGTGAGATTTTCATCTCATACGGCTCCTCCCTTCTGTGCATAGTACTAAGAGGAATAATTCATGTAATCAAAATTTCACTATTCTCATTATGAACTGACAGGAGCTGGTATTTTTACAAGAAATTTCTAGCCAGCCTTCCCACAAGAGGTTTTTTCTTAACACCAATCATATTAGTGCTAGATAAAAATGGTAACTCCAAAGATTTCTTTGTACTCAACGCTTACGATTTCCAGGAATTAGTCACTTCAACGGTCTTTGATGGTTATACGGGTACCAAAAGTACGAATAAGATGGATCTTTGTTTTCCTAACCATTCTTTTTAGTCCCGATACCGATAAGGAAAAGGGTTATTTATAACAAAGTTTTTATGTTGTTGATTCCTAGGTGTAGTGCTTTTTCCCCGATGCCACCTATTGGTACTAAATGAAGTAGTATTGACCTCCAATACAGAACCTATAGATGTAACCTTTCGCTCAATACTAAAATCAATAATTGAAGCATCTAAGGCTGCATCAATCGAGGATACACGACAGAAGGAATTGATCTATCTATAAACTTCACCTTCACCAAGCGTAGGTTTCTTTTACTAATTTGTTTTTTTCTATTCCTAAATTAAATACGTTCTTTTTCTCGTAAAACTGAGGGGTAAAAAAAAAACAAGAAAAAATCAAATCGCACCATCTCTGTAATAGGTAAATGCCTTTTTTTCTCCTGAAGTTGTCGGAATTATTCGTAATAAAATATTGGCTACAATTGAAGAGGTCTTATCAATAAAATTTCCATTTATTCGAGATCTAGGCATAATTAGCAATTCATTCTATAATTCTTCTCATTCCCCTTCGGGGAAAATGATCCCACAAAAAAAGGAATTGTACAGTACAAAATAACATAAAAACAGACTAATTGGAAAAGAAATTTCTTATTATAGAACCATCGAGCGGTTATACATGTACTACAATTAAGATGAAGGACTCGCTATTCATTCGGGTTTTGGTCAAGAATAAAATTCTGTAGGAGAGATGGCCGAGTGGTTCAAGGCGTAGCATTGGAACTGCTATGTAGACTTTTGTTTACCGAGGGTTCGAATCCCTCTCTCTCCGTTTCTTTTCATTCATCAACGTTACCGACTACAATGTATCAAATAAAATAAGAATCGATATCATTATTATAACGGTAAGACCCTTATTTACTTAATTAATAGAGATTCTCTATCCCCAATTAATCTCTGTGATAGGGAAAATACAAATAAAAATATCGTATTGATATTGAAAAGAAGAAAAAAAGAAAAAGAATTCTATTGCCGATCCTTTTTTGATACGTGAATGAGACAGGGCACAAGGTACTCTATTTACTTCAGCGAAAGGAATCAAAATTGGTATGAACCTTGCTTTTTTATTTTCGTTAGAATCAAGTCTGACGGGAATAATATTCTACGACCAACAACTCATTTATTTTCAGACCAATCCATTTACTATCTATTATTTGATTTACAAATCCTTTATATTGTAAGGAGTCAATAGTCAAATGGTTTGGCAATTCCCCGTGGGGGGATGAAACAAGATGATTTTGAATCAGAGCTTTCGATCTTTCTTTATCCTTCGTAGTAATAATATCTCGGGGTTTGCAACGATAACTTGGTATATCCACTATACGACCATTAACTAAAATGTGTCTATGGTTAACTAATTGTCTGGCTCCAGGAATGGTCGAAGCCATACCTAATCGAAAAAGGATGTTATCCAAACGCATCTCAAGTAGTTGTAGTAAAACCTGGCCTGTTGACCCTTTGGCTTTTCCAGCAATATGCACATATTTAAGTAATTGTTGCTCTGTCAGACCATAATGAAAACGCAATTTCTGTTTCTCTTCTAAACGAATACGATATTGTGATCTTTTTCCAGAGCGCAATTGGGTTTGAAGATCACTTCTGGATCTGGGTCTTTTACTAGTTAGTCCCGGTAAAGCCCCCAGCCGGCGTATTTTTTTGAAACGAGGTCCTCGGTAACGAGACATATAAATATAAAGGCTCCTTTTTGATTCACTTTTATTTGAAAAAAAAAATAGAAATTAAGACTGAACTCAAGGATCAGCAAAGCAAAACTCAATTTACTAAAGTCCTACAAAACAGAATAAAATAAATTTTATCAATATTCGGATTTTTGTATATATAGGAAATTCAAGCAAAGGTTACGTTTTCCAATCTCTTCTGTAGAGATCTAATTGTTCTAGTCAACTTTTTTATTCATAGCTATAGCTGCAAGTTACCATGACATAATAGATTGGTGACCCGACATTTAGAGAAAGCGAGAGTAGAGATTTTCAATCATGGAAATAAAAAAATCGATAAAGAAAAAGAGCCGGCTATCGGAATCGAACCGATGACCATCGCATTACAAATGCGATGCTCTAACCTCTGAGCTAAGCGGGCGGATATAACGGATATAAGAGCAATAGTATATAGGAATACAGGAAACTATCGGATCTTAGCTATTACCTAGTGATTCTTCTTATTTTTTTATTTCATTTATTGATTATTTCAATTTCTTCTATTTCTTAGTTATTAGTTATATATTAGTTATATATTTTATATTCTCTTTTTCTATTTCTATTTAGAAAAGAAATCTATTTAGAAAAGAAAACTATTTAGATCTAGATAGATTAGATATCTAAATAGAAATTCAATTCCATATTATATGAAAATCAAATATCAATATATCAATCAAATTAGAATTCAAAATGAAAAAAAAAAAGAATGAATATCGACCGTTCCACTATTAAAAACTGCACTGTAAAAATGAAGGAGGAGGAAAGGCATATATATATATGTGGGATATATCTATCCATATTGAATTGCGGATACATCAATGATAGAATTATTTCGTATTGAAACAAATAGAGTTCGTTCATCCAATAGAGATGAAATGATAGAATATAGAATATAGGGTGGGCAAAAAAAGAAAATAGCAGCATACATTTTTTCGATATAGGAATCATTACCTAATGAATTCAATAGTGCCAATATAAATGAAAGAGGTGGATGAAATTACAACTGAATCCTTGTCTCAAAGTAAAGGGGGATATGGCGAAATTGGTAGACGCTACGGACTTGATTGGATTGAGCCTTGGTATGGAAACCTGCTAAGTGGTAACTTCCAAATTCAGAGAAACCCTGGAACTAAAAAAGGGCAATCCTGAGCCAAATCTTTGTTTTGAGAGAAAAAACGATGGAAAATGAGAATAAAAAGGGATAGGTGCAGAGACTCGATGGAAGTTGTTCTAACGAATGAAATTGACTACGTTACGTTAGTAGCTAAAATCCTTCTATCGAAATGACATAAAGGATAACCTTATATGCCTAATACGTACGTATACATACTGACATAGCAAACGATTAATCACAACCCAAATCTTAGATCGAATCCTCTCTATATATGAAAATAGAAATCTTATATTTCTATTATTTTATATTCTATATATATATATATATTCTATTAGTTCTATTATTATATTTTATATTTATTATATTCATAATTAGATAGAAATATATGAAGAATCTATCTATATTATTCATTCTATTATTCTAGAATCTAATAATAGAATAATATTTCTATATGATTTTCTATATTCTTTATTTCTTATTTATATTACTATTAATATGAGTAATAGTATGAGATAAGGATCTATAGAAACCCTCTATTAATTAGAACGATAGAGATCCAAAAATCTATGAAAAATGGAAGTTGAAAAAAGAATCGAATTCAAATATTCAGTGATCAAATGATTCATTCCAGAGTTTGATAGATCTTTTGAAGATTAATCGGACGAGAATAAAGAGAGAGTCCCATTTTACATGTCAATACCAACAAAAATGAAATTTATAGTAATAGGAAAATCCGTCGAATTTTGAAATCGTGAGGGTTCAAGTCCCTCTATCCCCAATAAAAGCCCATTTTAATTCCTCGCTCTTTATTTATCCTCATCCTCTTTTTTTTTTTCATCAGAGGCTCAGTTTAAACAAATTGAATCATTCATAGTCCCTATCTCTTTCCTTACATTTACAAAAAAAGTCTTCTTTTTGAAGATCTAATAAATTCAGGGGTTAGGTCCAATTTGTTAAGATTTTATTTTTTAGTTCTTTTCATTGACATAGATATAAGTACTCTGCTAGGATGATGCACGGGAAATGGTCGGGATAGCTCAGTTGGTAGAGCAGAGGACTGAAAATCCTCGTGTCACCAGTTCAAATCTGGTTCCTGACACGTGAATAATGTATCGGATAGATATTCATACCTCATACAAATGAAATTAATTCATTGAGACGGATCGGGATAGATATTCTTTACTTTCTTTTTCATTTTTATTTTTTCCTCTCTTTTCATACTTTTCTTATTCCAAAAGTATGTGAAATTTTCGTATATATCTCAAATCTAATAGCTAAAAAAAATTAGCTAAAAGGATTCAATCAAAGAGTGGAAGGATAGGAATAGAAAGGATGTATTTCAGACACAGTACAAATAAACTCCTATTCTTCGCATTTTACATTTCTTCATTTCGTCTCTTCTGTCTTTTCTTTCAAATTTCATATTTTTTGTCACTCTTGCTCAAGTTACTTTTTGGGGTCCCCACTAAGTGATGTGCGCGGTACAAAGTTCATGGTGCAAAATTATTTTGACTAATCCTATTGTTTCTGCTCATACGAAACGTATATTAGATGATATCTTCCCAATTGGGGAAGAGCAATGAGAGCCTCTTTTTCTTTTTTTTTAGCCCCTCCCTCCACAATACGAATGAAAGTCCAGTTACTCTGTTTCATCTAGAAGGGGAATGCCAAGATGCTCATTGAATGATAAAAAACTACTTTTTTACTTATACGACACGAATCCAGATTTCATTTCAATTTCAATCAATGAGCATCTTGAATTTCATAGAAATTGGGCGTAATATAGTCTTTACGTAAGGGCCAGCCTATCCAACTTTCAGGCATCAAGATACGTGATGATTCTCATAAGAAATTCCCAACATATCATAAGATTCCCGTTCCTGAAAATCAGCACTTCTCCAAATCCAGAAAACTGACGGGGTTTGAGGATTACTCCTGGGAGCAAATACTTTTATGCATACCTCTTCTGGTTTATCTATACCATACCGTATTTTCGTAAGGTGATAAACACTAGCTAAAAATCCGCCTGGTGCTACATCATAGGCACACTGGGAGCGTAAATAATTGTAACCATATACATATGACAGCAATGGAATCCCAATCCTCATTCCTCGGCAATCAAAGCCTAAAGATCTATGAATTAGCTCATGCTTGACTAGCCAATCAGATAAATGAACCTGCATCTTCTTCATCTCTCCCACATTTTTTTTGTATGAATATTTCACATTGACAATGAAATTGTTAATGATTGATCCGCTGTTTCTTATTCTGCACAAAGGAACCCTGCCTAATTCACTAATTCGTAGGAAGATACTTACCTTTTGGATTTGAAAAAGATTTCAAATCCAATTAGATTTCGATACAAGAAAAAGGTTTGTTCTATTTTTATAGCAAACCTACACAATGAAAGATAATACAAAGTGGTAGATTCGACAGAATCGTGAACGATCGACATAACATAAGAGACT